ATGGGACGAAATCCATTTCATTTAGTAGAATTTAGTCCATGACCTTTAACCGGATCTATGGGTGCCCTTTTCTTAACCTCTGGCCTTGCCGGCTGATTTCACGGCTATGGCTACATTACCGTAATTTTAGGTGTAGTTTTAATTGTTATAACAATAATCCAGTGGTGGCGCGATGTAATTCGGGAAGCCACTTTTCAAGGGTTTCATACAATTCAGGTCTCTAAAGGACTTCGTTGAGGAATAATTCTTTTTATTGTTTCTGAAGTATGTTTCTTCTTCGCATTCTTTTGAGCCTATTTTCACAGAAGCCTTGCTCCCACCCCAGAACTAGGGTCCTGCTGACCTCCTGCTGGAATTGTACCATTAAACCCATTTGAAGTACCATTACTAAATACAGGGGTCCTCCTAGCCTCAGGAGTCACTGTTACATGAGCCCACCACAGTCTAATAGAGGGTGATAACCCGGGAGGGCTTCAAGGCCTTATCGGAACTGTAATCTTAGGTATATACTTCACTTTTCTTCAGGGAAGAGAATATTATGAGGCCTCATTTACTATTGCAGACGGCGCGTATGGCTCCACATTTTTTGTTGCAACTGGATTTCATGGACTCCACGTCCTTATTGGAAGCAGCTTTTTACTAGTCTGTTTAGCTCGAGTTTGACTTCAGCACTTCTCCACCGGTCACCATTTTGGCTTTGAAGCAGCAGCTTGATACTGGCACTTTGTAGATGTAGTATGACTTTTTCTGTACCTATCAATTTACTGATGAGGATGCTAACCTAGCTCTTAAGTATCTTAGATGACTGAGGTATAAGTGCTAGACTTTTAATCTAGAGACGGCTGACATTTAGCCTCTAAGAAGACTTAATACTTTAAACATAAAAGATTTGATTTGCATTCAAAAAATGGACTAATTTAGTTCTTAGGTCACCTGCGTATGAAAAGCGAGAAATTTGCATACGGTTTCGGCCCGTACCTTGGCGGTGAAAGTCCTTCTTCATATTATAAACTATGTAAATGGAAGCCAAAAAGAGGCATCTAACTGTTAATTAGAAGACTGTGAAAATATATATCACCCGTTTAGCAAGCGTTACGCCGGATGAACGGAAATCATTGATGTTGATTAATATGGGATGTTACTATCTCTGACGCTACTATAATGCTTAGAAGAGTTTGAAGAAGAATCGCGGCTCTAATCCTTTCATGTGTAGTAATAGCTTTAGGATGAATTTTAGCTAAACGAAGAATTAGAGACCGAGAAAAAAGCTCCCCATTTGAGTGTGGATTTGACCCAATTAAATCAGCACGTTTACCATTTTCTATACGGTTTTTTCTCTTAGCAATTATCTTTTTAATTTTTGATGTAGAGATTGTACTACTCTTTCCCATCCTGACCGGTATATCATACAGATTTACCTTTCAATTAAGGCTCGGGGCCTTTAGCTTCCTAATTATTCTAATTGTTGGCTTATTTCATGAATGAAATGAAGGATCCTTAGACTGAGCCCAATAAAGAAAAAACTTGGAGTAAAGCAGGGCTGCTAACTTTGCTTTGGGTAATTCGATTTTATCCTTTTTCTTATGTTTTCTAGCCTTCCATTTAGATATATATTTTTTTCTGTTATAAGAATTGGCACCTTATTTTCCATTTCTTCGATACACTGATTAGGCATCTGAGCGGGACTTGAAGTTAACTTAATTGGGTTCCTTCCCCTTTTAGTATACCAAAAGACCATATCGAGAAGAGAATCCGCGGTAAAATACTTTGTTGCTCAAGCGTTAGGATCAAGCCTCCTTATTTTTGGTAGGTTAAGATTATATAGACTTTCATTCACCTGGGAAGTGTTAGCCTCTGGGGACATGAGGTCCTCAGCTTCTCTTTTTATCTTAATTGCGGGGCTATTTATCAAACTAGGAATATTTCCTTTCCATTTTTGACTTCCTAGAGTTATAGCTGGCTTGTCGTGATTATCCTGCCTACTTCTAGCTACTTGACAGAAATTAGCTCCATTATTTTTAACTATATCTCTATTTCAATTTAGGTCTTCCTACAGCCTGTTTTTTATCCTATGTGCAATTTCAGCTGGATCCAGTCTGGTAGGTGGTATTGGAGGTATTAACCAAACTCAAGTGCGGGCTCTTCTAGCCTACTCATCTATTGGCCACCTAGGATGAATTATATTCGGGCTTCTCCACAGGGAGTGAGTTATAAAAACATACTTCGTAATTTATATATTTATTTCATTTTGTCTCTTCATAACCCTATGATACAGGGATTCTAGTACGATAAAAAATTTAGGCTCACCTAAAAAATCCGGCTTAAATCAGACGAGTGTTATATTTATATTGCTCTCTTTAGGGGGTCTACCTCCGTTACTAGGCTTTATTTCAAAGTGACTCGTGATAGTAATTAGTGTTAACAGCCACCTCTGGTCATTTGTCTTTATTCTTATTCTTGGCTCAGTCATAAGTCTGTTTTATTATTTAGGCCTCTTCTTTTCATTGCTTCTAAACAACCTAAAAAATAATAGCAATATAAAGAAGTGATTTGAAAAAACCAGCGTCTTACTAACGAGACTCCTCCTAATCAATCTATTTGGAGGTCTATTGATCTTAATGATGAATTCCCTTGAAACCTTATAACCAATCACCCATGCGTTGATTATTTTCTACAAATCACAAAGATATTGGTACCCTATATATTTTATTTGGTATATGATCAGGACTAGTCGGTACAGCTCTTAGATTATTAATTCGAGCAGAACTAGGTCAGCCAGGAGCCCTTCTGGGAGATGATCAATTATATAACGTAATTGTAACCGCCCATGCTTTTGTTATAATTTTCTTTTTAGTAATACCTATGATAATCGGAGGGTTTGGAAACTGACTGGTTCCCCTAATGCTAGGGGCCCCAGATATAGCATTCCCTCGTTTAAATAATATAAGTTTCTGATTGCTTCCCCCTGCCCTATTATTACTTCTTTCTTCAGCAGCAGTTGAAAGTGGAGTTGGGACTGGATGGACAGTTTATCCTCCTTTAGCAGGGAACCTTGCCCACGCAGGTGGATCTGTAGATCTGGCTATTTTCTCCCTTCACTTAGCTGGTGTTTCATCTATTCTAGGTGCTGTAAATTTTATTACAACTATTATTAATATACGGTGACGAGGTATACAGTTTGAACGACTTCCCCTATTTGTATGATCTGTAAAGATTACCGCCATCTTACTTCTTTTATCTCTACCGGTCCTAGCGGGAGCCATTACAATGTTACTAACAGACCGGAACTTTAATACCGCCTTCTTCGACCCAGCAGGAGGTGGAGATCCTATCCTATACCAGCATCTATTCTGATTCTTTGGCCACCCAGAAGTTTATATTCTAATTCTACCAGGATTTGGTATGATCTCTCATATTGTAAGTCACTACTCCTCAAAGAAAGAGACTTTTGGAACCTTAGGTATGATTTATGCTATATTAGCAATTGGTGTTTTAGGTTTTATTGTCTGAGCCCACCACATGTTTACAGTAGGAATAGACGTAGACACCCGAGCTTACTTCACAGCGGCTACCATAATTATTGCTGTACCTACTGGAATTAAAGTTTTCAGTTGATTAGCAACTATTCATGGAGCCAAAATTAAGTACGAAACTCCAATGCTCTGAGCACTTGGATTTATTTTTCTGTTTACAGTCGGAGGTTTAACTGGTATTGTCCTTTCAAACTCCTCCCTAGACATTATACTTCACGACACTTATTATGTTGTAGCCCACTTCCATTATGTTCTATCTATGGGAGCCGTGTTTGCTCTATTTGGGGCTTTCAATTACTGATTCCCCCTTCTTAGAGGAGTTACGCTCCACAGACGATGAACAAAAGCCCATTTTTATATTATGTTTATTGGTGTAAATGTAACCTTTTTCCCTCAGCATTTCCTAGGTCTAAGTGGGATGCCTCGACGATATTCAGATTATCCAGACTGCTACACTAAATGAAACGTTATCTCTTCTATAGGATCAATAATTTCATTTGTAGCCGTGCTATATTTTATAGTAATTGTGTGAGAGGCCCTGATTTCTCAGCGTAGCGTAGTGTGAAGAACACATCTCAGAACTGCCCTAGAATGAGATAACATTCTTCCAACTGACTTCCATAATGCCCCAGAAACTGGAGCCTTAGTTGCTGAATAACCTATTCATCATTTATTTTTATATTATAAGATATGAGTCTATGAGGACAATTAGGATTTCAAGATGCAGCATCTCCTCTTATAGAAGAATTAATTTTTTTCCATGACCACGCTATAATAATTCTCGTTATAATTATTAGCTTAGTCGGTTATGCTGCTCTCTCTTTAATAATAAATAAATATACTTGTCGATCATTAGTTGAGGGGCAAGAAATTGAAACAATTTGAACCATTATCCCAGCCATTATTTTAGTATTTCTCGCCCTTCCATCCTTGCGTTTACTTTACTTACTAGATGAGGTCGGAGATTGTAGACTAACTGTAAAAAGAATCGGACATCAATGATATTGAAGCTATGAGTACTCTGATTTTTTAGATATTGAATTTGACTCTTATATAGTTCCAACAAATGAGCTAGAACCAGGTGATTTTCGGCTACTAGAAGTAGACCACCGTGTGGTTCTCCCAACCCAAACTGATATCCGGGTTCTTGTTACATCAGCAGATGTAATTCACTCTTGAACGGTACCCTCCTTAGGAGTAAAAGCGGATGCAATTCCGGGGCGACTTAATCAACTAAGCTTCTTTATTAAGTACCCAGGTGTATTTTATGGCCAATGCTCTGAGATCTGTGGAGCCAATCACTCTTTTATACCTATTGTGGTGGAAGCAGTTCCCCTGGAAAACTTTATGGAGTGAGTAGTTAATGTCTCTGAATAACCTTTAATTAAAAAGTTAGTTAAAACATAATATTAGGTTGTCAGCCTAACGTTACTAACCCTATTTAGTACTTTTTATATGCCTCAGCTATCCCCACTTAATTGAATCTTTCTATTCTTATTATTTTGAACAGCAGTATTATGTATCTCAGTGTTAATTTGATGATCAAATAAAGTATATTATAAAAGAGAAAGCCTAAAATCTTCAGATTTAGAAGAAAATAAATGAAACTGATAGAGAATGCTTGTAGACATCTTCTCATCCTTTGATGACAACAACCAAGTTTTTATGTCCTTATATATATTAATATGATTCTTTTCTCTGGCCACTATTCTGCTTTTTAGTTCTTGATACTGAGTTACTTCCCCTCGATGAAGAACAATAATTATAATTTTTAAAGATACAGTAACCTCTCAAATCTTCCGGTCATTTGGTTTAAATTTAGGTGGCTTCATTAATGTAGTTACCGGCCTATTTTTATTTTTGATTTTCATTAACCTAAGAGGAATAATCCCCTACGTGTTTAGTCCGACTAGACACCTAGCGGTCTCTCTCTCCTTGGGATTGCCCTTCTGGCTAAGATTAATTGTCTCGGCCGTCTTTTTTGACCCACGCTCAGTCGTAGCTGGCTTACTCCCTATAGGAGCCCCAGCTGCCCTAAATCCTTTTCTAGTTATCGTAGAAACAGTAAGAATTATAGTACGACCTATTACCTTGTCTGTCCGATTAGCCGCAAACATGAGTGCTGGTCACATTGTCCTTACCCTAGTTGGAAACTACTTGACAGCTAGAATTTTTATATCATCTGTGTTTTCAACTCTTTTTATTATTCTAATCCAGGTCTTTTATACCATTTTTGAATTCGGTATTAGTTTGATTCAGGCATATATCTTCTGTCTCTTAATTACGCTCTATTCAGACGAACACCCTCACTAATCACTAAATATAATAGACTGAATTATAGTATTACTATTGTAAAAGAATTAAACATTCATATTTGGGGTATGAACCCAATAGCTTAGAATTTAGCTTATTTTACATCTTTGTTGAGGAGAATTAACTCCGTTAATAGATCTACAGTCTACCGCCTACTGCTCAGCCATCAAACAATTCTATACGCACCAGGAAAATTACTTCCTTCTCCGAGTTTGCAAGTCGGCGTTTTATACAGTAAAACTATGGCGGGCAAGGTTTAAAAATTCTTTTTTATTTTAAGCTTTGAAGGCTTATAGTTTATTGTTAACTTAAAACCTTACTAGAAGGATAATGATCCTTTCCTAAGAAATCAAAATTCTTCGTGCCCTAACACCGCTATGTAATATATCTCTTTTAAAATTGATTAATCTTTCTGCTTGGAAGGCAACTGTACTACTTCATACTCAAGAGATTATTCCCAATAAATAAATTTATACCTTCAGAATGAAAATCTAACGTGCTCTTATTTTAACACTATGGGAACTAGATCAATTATCCACTTACTTGCCCCCTACTCAAGCTGAGTTTTCTTATAATCATTTAAATTTAGTAATCATAAGACTATAGTCACAATTAGGCTTGGCTCTGACCTGCATATATGGTGTAAATTAAGAAAAACACATGATATTTATTGAATGAGGCGAGGAAGAGATTACAGCAAATTCATTAAAGTATTATACTAAAATTAACTTTGCCTCTCTTAGGTATTATAATAGATATGATGCTTTGAAAAGTCCCGCTAACATCAGTGTTTAATATTAATAAAAAGATGAAATTCTGAGCTAGCTTAGTATAAAGTAGGCCTGGTAAACTTGGTGCCAGCATCCGCGGTTAGACCAAGATGGCCGAATCATATCATATAGGTTGAAAAGGCAGTTAGGCAAACACCAAGTTATACGATTATTTATTGGGAAGTGAAATTCATACATAAAATAAATAGATCATAGCATACTCCCGAGCTGAATCTGCGACAGTTCTTAGGGAAACTGGGATTAGATACCCCACTATTATTTACTGTAAATTGATTTTTATCTACCTGAGTACTATGAATAAAAAAGATTTAAAACTCAAAGAGCTTGGCGGTGCTTTAGACCACTTAGGGGAACCTGTCTCGTAATCGAAAATCCACGCTACACCTGACCTTTTATTGTTATCAGTTTGTATACCGTCGTCGTCAGGTAACTTTAAAAAATATAGAAGTTAGCCAAAAAATTAACCTAAATTTAGACGTCAGATCAAGGTGCAACCCATAAAAAGGAGAGGATGGGTTACAATTAAAATTTATAATACGGAAGGCTCGCTGAAACCCCCGGCCCGAAGGAGGACTTAAAAGTAAAAATTAAATTATATAAATTCATTGAATTTGGCTCTGAAGCGTGCACACATCGCCCGTCGCTCTCGTTGAAAAATGAGATAAGTCGTAACATAGTAGGGGTAATGGAAATTGTTCCTGGATGAAAGATATAGTATAAATATTAATACATTTCACTTACACTGAAAATATACTTAAAAGATAAGTTGTCTTTAAATTATTAATTACACCCACAATTTTTATACTTTTATAAAATTTACTAAAAACATTACCAAGTTAAGTAAAGGTGATTAAAACTTAGTTTCCCGGGTTAGCGAAATAGTACTGAAAAGGAAATATTATTTAATTTTTCAAAAGAAGATATAAACCCTCGTACCTTTTGTATCATGGTTTAGCTAGAATTAAATTTCAAATCAAAAATCTCGAAATCTAATGAGCTATCTTGATTCATTATATTAGAAAAAACAAGAGTAGTTGTGGCAAAAACTTTCTTAGAAATCAAGATAGAAATGAAATTTTTTCCGTATTAGATGATAGCTAGTTTCCCCCTAAAAGTATAGAAGTACTCAAAATTAACGTTTTTATACTAAATATTTTAAATTTATATAAAAATCTAATTTTAACAAGCCCTAGAGGATGAGCTCTAAGGTTAATAAGAACTCGGCATATAAATTTCTTATTAAATTTAAGCTTGAAAATAGCCATAATACTGAGATTTTGTTACAATTTCATTTATCTTCCTGCAAATATAATTAATTTATCTACAAGACGGGGGATTAGGCTGAAAATAATTCATTACAGCTTATATTAATGCTAAAATGAGTATTTATATATAATTTATAAGTGACTTAACTAAGATAAATTATTTAAGTTTATAAACAGCTCTTTTATATAAATAAACTTACGTAAAGGAACTCGGCAAAACACTGCTCCGCCTGTTTATCAAAAACATGGCTCCTTGATTCACCCCCCCATAAGGAGTCGGACCTGCCCAGTGAATTAATTTTTTAACGGCCGCGGTACTCTGACCGTGCAAAGGTAGCATAATCATTTGCCCTATAATTGAGGGCTAGTATGAATGGTTTGACGTGAGCAAGACTGTCTCTGCGTAAATTTATAGAACTTGATTTTTAGGTGAAGAAACCTAAATTTTATTGATAGACAAGAAGACCCTATTGAGCTTTAAAAAAGTAGGTAGAGAATAATATATAAATTTAAATATTAATCTATTTTAAATTTTGGTTGGGGCGACTAAGGAACAAACAAAGCTTCTTTAATACCTTTATACTGACAAGTTTTGATCCAGAAATTCTGATTAATGGAAATAGTTACCATAGGGATAACAGCATAATTTTCTTTGAGAGTCCTTATCGAAAAGAAAGTTTGTGACCTCGATGTTGGACTAGAATATCCTGAAGATGCAGCAGTCTTTAAGGGTTGGTCTGTTCGACCATTAAAATTCTACATGATCTGAGTTCAGACCGGCGTGAGCCAGGTCAGTTTCTATCTTCAATTACAATGCTTTAAATTTAGTACGAAAGGACCAATTTAACATAAAAATTATTATATTAGATGCAATATAATGCCCGAATAAATAATTAGTAAACACTCAATATGTCAGATTAGCAAAGTCAATGCAATTGATTTAGGATCAATAGACATAGGTGAAAATCCTTTATGTGACAAATAATAGAAAACCAATAAAGGTGGCAGAAGTAAGTGCACTAGGTTTAAGCCCTAGATATGAAGATGAAATTTCTTTCCTTTATATATGTTTTATTATACTCTTTCATGCCTAGTCTCATACATCTGCATTTTATTAGCAGTTGCTTTTTTTACTCTTTTAGAACGAAAAGGACTAAGATACATACAAATCCGAAAAGGCCCCAATAAAGTAGGAGTAGCAGGACTCCCTCAGCCAATTGCCGACGCCGCAAAACTATTAACAAAAGAAATTGCAAAACCAACTATGGCTAATTATTCTCCCTACTTTATTGCCCCCGTATTTAGCTTTATTTTAGCCTTGTTATTATGACAGCTTTACCCAAGCCTATACTCACTAGGCTACTTCAAATGGGGTGTTTTATTTTTCCTATGTGTATCCGGCCTTAATGTCTATGGAACTCTTTTGGCAGGTTGGTCCTCAAATTCTAAGTATGCATTATTAGGGAGGTTACGGGCAATTGCTCAGACAATTTCCTATGAAGTAAGAATGGCACTAATTCTTTTATTTCCGTTGTTCTTAATTGGAAGTTTCAGTTTCATTGAAATTAAGGAATCACAGAACCTAATTTGGTTATCTTTCCTTATAATTCCAGTTTCAATAATCTGATTTGTGACGTGCGTCGCTGAGACTAACCGAGCTCCTTTCGACTTTGCAGAAGGAGAGTCCGAACTAGTATCGGGATTTAATATTGAGTATGGGGCTGCTGGGTTCGCCCTAATCTTTCTAGCAGAATATGCAAACATTCTAGTTATAAGTTTATTTTCAGCCCTACTTTTTTTCGGGGGAAGTTCAGGATTTGTTGTGGAAAGAGACATTCTATTTATAATAAAAGTTCTATTCTTTGCATTCTTGTTTATCTGAGTTCGTGGAAGATATCCCCGATTCCGTTATGACCTTCTAATGAGCCTAACCTGAAAAGGATTTCTCCCAGCCTCCTTATCTTTTCTCTTAATTATTTTTACCATAGCTTACTTTATCTACTATTACAAGGTTGTAGTTTAATTAAAATATAAGCATTGGAAGCTTAAGATTAGGTAGCAACCTACACCTTGACATGACCGCCCTAATTATATTAGTATTTTCACTAGCCAGCCTACTTATACTGCCTTTAATAGCCCAACCACTTAGCCTAGGATTAGCCATTATGATTTCAACTCTTCTAATATGCTCATTAACAAGTATAATACTATCTTCCTGATATGGATATATCTTGTTTTTAATTTACGTAGGGGGACTGCTGGTTATGTTTGCCTATGTGGCCGCACTTTCACCAAACCTACTATTTGGTAGCGGGTCGCCACTTTTGTTTTTTCTATTACTCTTGATTCCCCTCACCATAATTTTTTATTTTTATCCAATTAAAGATTTTTCTATAATAGCTTCCATCGAGACCTATTCAGAACTTAAATACCTTAAGAGATACGGCACAGAACTAATTTCTCCAGAATCCGTCTCTATTCTAATTGGCTTAGGGATCATTCTTCTACTAAACTTAATTGTAGTAGTTAAAATCTGCTACTATCAACATGCCTCGCTGCGACCTTTTAATGAATCCTAGCCAACTTATATGCGAAGCCCTATTCGAAAAACCCACCCAGTACTAAAATTAGTCACAGGAGCCGTTGTTGACCTACCAGCTCCTTCAAACTTATCTATCTGATGAAACTTTGGTTCTCTCCTAGGCCTTTGTCTAGGTATTCAAATTTTAACAGGACTGTTTCTAGCCATGCACTATACAGCCCATGTAGATCTAGCTTTCAGCTCCGTGGTACATATTACCCGAGATGTGAGTTATGGCTGATTACTTCGAGCCTTGCATGCTAATGGAGCCTCATGATTCTTTATTTGTATTTACTTTCATATTGGACGAGGTATATACTATGGGTCATACTTGTATCAGCACACATGAAATGTGGGAATTATTCTGTTACTTCTTACAATAGGAACAGCCTTTTTAGGTTATGTACTCCCTTGAGGACAAATATCATTTTGAGGAGCTACAGTTATTACCAATTTATTATCTGCTGTACCTTATGTGGGAAAGATATTAGTCGAATGAGTCTGAGGAGGATTTGCAGTTGACAACGCAACTCTCACTCGATTTTTTACACTGCATTTTCTTCTTCCATTTGCTATTGCTGGACTTAGAGTCCTTCATATCCTCTTCCTGCACGAAACTGGTTCCAACAATCCCCTAGGATTAAATAGTGATGGAGAAAAAGTTCCATTCCACGCTTACTATACCTTTAAAGACCTAGTTGGATTTGTAGTCCTACTTTCACTCTTGTCATTTTTAGCATTATTTTCCCCACAACTACTAGGAGACCCTGAAAACTTCATTCCTGCAAATCCGTTAGTTACACCGGTGCACATTCAACCTGAATGATACTTTTTATTCGCTTATGCCATCCTGCGATCTATTCCTAATAAGCTTGGGGGTGTCCTAGGACTAGTTGGATCAATCGTGATTTTGTTTCTTCTTCCTATTACTCACCGAGCTCAATTCCGCTCTTTAGCATTCTACCCTGTAAATCAATTTTTGTTTTGAACATTCGTAAGTATCTTTTTTATCTTAACCTGAATTGGAGCTTGTCCAGTAGAAGCCCCTTATGAACAAATTGGTCAGCTTTTCACCGTCCTGTACTTTTCATATTTTATTATTAATCCAATTATTCAAGTCTCATGAGATAAATTTTTAGACTATCTACTCTCAGCCTAGCTGTTGCCTGGGGAAATATTTGTCTTGAAAACAAATTTTAAGTGTTCGATTCACTTAACAGCTTTATTTACTAGCAACAAGGGCATATACACCCACCTTTGACTTACAAGACCAATGCTCTGACTTAAGCTATTGTTGCAAGATATGAGAACATTTTACTTAGTATTAATTAGAATAGTTGGCTTTTTTATAGCCCTGCTAACCCTTTCTCTGCAATATAAACACTTTCTAAGGGTACTTTTAAGCTTAGAAGCAGCCACAATAAATCTTTTCATTATACTATTTGCCTTATCAAATAATACCGCATTTAGAGGACAGGCGTCATTAATTTTAATCACTCTTGGTGCTTGCGAAGCTAGTTTAGGCCTATCAGTATTAGTAGCTGTTATTCGCTCCCGCGGGAATGACTACGTTTCCAGATTTTCTTCTCAAAAGTGTTAGGTTTAATAATTTCATCCTCACTGCTTTTACTCCCCTTTCCAAGCTACTCATGGTATCAAAAAGTCTGATCTTTAGCATTAATCGCTCTGCTCTCCTTTTTACACCTATTTAGCTCTTCATACAATTATGCCATGCTAAACTACTATGTCTCCCAGGACTCTATATCCTCAATCTTAGTTTCCCTAACACTCTGAATTTCCCTGATAATAATAATTGCTAGACAAAATAGAGTTAAAATATCTAATAATAATTACACCTTATTCACTATATTTGTAGTCTCCCTTAATCTAATTTTAATTATCACCTTTTTATCCTCTAGAATTCTTAGATTCTATTTCCTCTTTGAAGCGTCCTTAATCCCCACCCTCTTGTTAATTCTAGGATGAGGTTATCAACCTGAACGCTTACAAGCCGGTATATATATAATAATTTACACGGTAGCAGCTAGATTGCCACTACTGCTGATTATTTTATGAAGAATTCATGAACTTAGATGTGGTAATATACTAATAATTAGCCACGCCCGAAAAGAAATCCTAAGAACTTCAAATTTCTGATCATGAAATTTTATTACCTTCTTAATTTTTACAGCCTTTCTAGTAAAGTTACCTATATTTACAGTGCACCTCTGGCTTCCCAAAGCCCATGTGGAGGCTCCAGTAGCAGGATCAATAGTCCTCGCCGCCATCCTCCTAAAACTTGGTGGCTACGGGATTCTCCGAGTCCATCAGTATTTCAACTTCTGCACCTCATATTCATCCGTTATTATTTTTTCTGTAGCTATTTGAGGCGGCGTAATTACTAGTATTATTTGTTTCCGCCAAATTGACTTAAAATCTTTAATTGCCTACTCCTCCATTGGCCACATATCTCTTATACTAGCCGGAGCTTTTTCAAACACATCTTGAGGATGAGGAGGAGCGCTAGTACTAATAATTTCCCACGGATTTTGTTCTTCAGCCCTTTTTGCCCTAGCAAATTATACCTACGAAAAAACCCACACCCGAAGTCTGTTTTTATCCAAGGGGATAATTATGTTTATACCAACTCTGTCACTGTGGTGATTCTTCTTCTGTATTATGAATATGGCCGCCCCGCCAAGAATCAATTTGATAGGTGAAATCATAATTTTCCCCTCTGTGATCTTTTCCTCTAATTACTTTATTCTTCCTCTATCCCTTATAAGATTTTTAGCGGCCCTCTATAGCATGTATTTATTTACTTCCATCCAGCATGGGGGGAGCCCAAAATTCATTAAACCATTTAGTAATTTTAAAGCTCCTGGGTATACTTTGTTGCTCCTTCACTGAGTTCCAGGAAACCTTTTAATTATTAAACCAGACCTGTTGTTTATATGATTTTAAATGAGTCAAGTTAGTTTAAATAAAAATATCAGCCTGTGGATTTGAAGATGAAATCTGATTTTCACTTGACCTATGTATACTAAGTTAAAATCTTCCTCTATTAGCTCTCTATTTCTTCTTAGATATTCGCTTCTTCTGTTTCCTTTAACCATAACTTTCTTGATAAAAGAAAAATCAATCCTCCTTGAATGAACTATATTTCAAGTTAGTTCCTGCAACCTAACCTTCACTTTAATTCTAGATACTATTAGACTTAGTTTTAGCAATGTAGTCTGTTTGATTTCAGGCTGCGTTATAATATTTTCGTCCAGCTATATATCTCATGATCCCTTTTTAAAACGGTTCACCATACTAGTAATACTCTTCGTTATATCTATAAATCTACTAGTATTTATCCCAAGGCTCCCAGCCCTGCTACTAGGATGAGACGGCCTCGGTATCGTCTCATTCGTCTTAGTCATTTATTATCAGAACATGAAGTCCCTGGCAGCCGGTATGCTCACAGTCCTCGCAAACCGGATTGGTGACGTCATAATTCTCATTTCTATTGGACTTCTCGTACTGCAAGGACACTGAATCATCACGCTAATATTTGATCCTTACCTCTCCTCCTGAATTGCCCTCACAATTACCATCGCCGCCATAACTAAAAGAGCCCAAATCCCTTTCTCTAGCTGGCTCCCAGCAGCCATGGCCGCCCCGACTCCAGTCTCAGCACTAGTTCACTCATCTACCTTGGTTACCGCTGGAGTATTTCTACTCATTCGTTTTTTTCCGTTTTTAACTGAAATCACCCCGTTCAAGCCAGCTTTGTTATTTATTTCAGTTTTAACATTATTAATGGCGGGAATTGGAGCTAACTATGAGAATGACTTAAAGAAGGTTATTGCCCTTTCAACCTTAAGCCAACTAGGGGTTATAATAATAAGTCTAGGGATGGGCATACCGTTCCTGGCCCTTTTTCACCTATACACTCATGCGCTATTTAAAGCCTTACTCTTCCTTTGTGCCGGTATAATTATTCATAATAGTTCCAATAATCAAGACATTCGGTATATGGGTTTAATTGCAGATCAAGCTCCCTTAACCGTAACCTGTATAAATATTGCTAACCTGTCACTTTGTGGAGCCCCTTTTCTAAGCGGATTTTATTCAAAAGACCTAATCTTAGAAATTTCCCTTTTTAGCCCGACAAGAATCCTCATAATTATTCTTATTTTTGTAGCCACTGGTATGACTGCAGCTTATAGCTTCCGTCTTTCCTTCTGCTCCTTGTGAGGAACCATAAAGAATAACTCCTATCATGCAAAGTTAGAAAACGACCCATACGTAAATTGAGCAACAACAATCCTAGCTCTAGCAGCCGTAGCTGCTGGGTTCTTTCTTCAATTGATTTTTTTAGACTTCAATCCAACTCCCTTGATTATTCCGCAAGTTCATAAATCTCTCACCCTTCTCTCTATTTTTACAGGACTCTTTGTTGCCACAATTCTCTGAACCAGCGAGCTCTCTTCTAAATCAACCAACAAAATCAAGTTCTACTTCACCACAATATGATTTTTAGCCCCAATCTCAGCCCAACCATTAACTAAGATATCTATAGTTACAGGAACCAACTTAATCAAATCCATCGACCAAGGATGATTAGAAGTCATTGGAGGCCAAGGAGCCAATCAGCTTACTAGGACACTATCACAATGAAACCAAACTATTCAGATCAAGTCGTTTGGTTATTTCATCACTTGTATAGTCTGATTCACCTTCGCCGTCATCCTAATCTTAAACCTCTTATAGCCTAGGTAGCTTACATTTAGAGCATAGCACTGAAGATGCTAAGGTAGCGAAATATTCACGCTCCAGGGCAACCATACAACCAACACACAAACAAACACATATTTCGTATTGGCATTGCAATTATTAGTTTATTTCTAAACCCTCAGGTTTTAATCACTTAAGAGACTGGTTACCTTTTAGCCACTTTTTATACAGATGTTGTTTTTTCGTATAATAGGATCCTATTTTGACCTATATTCACGCTAGGAGGACACACCCCTCTTTTTTTCATGATAATAGCTTTCATTTTTGATTATTCAGTATTATTACCTTTCTTCATTTTTTTTAAAAAAATAGCGAAGAATTTTTTTTTGACCTATAACTTAATGAACTTTGCAAGATTTAGTGGATTTTGACCACTAAATTTTGATGCTTTTCAAATGGCTTGATTTTCCTGTCCTATTTTCTGAGCAGATTGAATTGATTATACAGCTACAGGCCTAAAAAATGCAATGATTTTCACGTTTTTAACCAAAAATATCCGAAAAATCAAATTTTGGAATTATTGGATAAAAAGTAATCACCTTCCATGTTATGC